ATCAAAACCTACTTTTCCAAGTCTTATCTTTTTATAATTTAAGTATTGAACCTAATTCAATTTTACCCTACCAAGAACCTCAACAATAAACCCACAAATAAAGAAAAACTCAAATCACATCAACAAAATGTCAATATCAAATAGCCGCTTCTAAACCAAAATGACGCATACCAGAAAAATGCATAAAATAAATTCGTAAAAAACAAACAAATAAAAAAGTAGACCCAATCATAACATGAGCCCCATGAAAACCAGTAGCCAAAAAAAATGTAGACCCATAAACACTATCAGCTATAGTATAAGAAGCCTCTTTATACTCGCCGTATTGTAACAAAGTAAAATAAACCCCTAAAGTAATCGTAGCAAATATCCCAACTAAGCACTCATACTTATTACTATTCTTTAACCTGTGGTGACATCATGTCACACTAACCCCAGAACCCAACAAAACAGCAGTATTCAACAAAGGAACACCTCAAGGATTCAAACACTTAATCCCAACAGGAGGCCACTCTATCCCAATTTCTATAGAAGGAGCCAACCTAGATTGAAAAAAAGCCCAGAAAAAAGAAAAAAAAAAAAGAACTTCAGAGAGAATAAATAGCACTATACCACACTTTAATCCTCGTAAAACCATAACCGGGTGTTTCCCAGTAAGCGTGCCTTCACGGATAATATCGCGTCATCACAACCCAGAAAAAAGAAGAACTCCTACAGTCCTTATTACTGCCAAATTCGAATCTAATAAATGAAATCATTTCACCAAACCAGAAGTTATTCCAAGGCCGCCTAAAGATGCTATAATAGGCCAAGCTCTTCCCTCTACTATATGATAACCCCCATAACCATAACGCGTCATTAACTAGCCTTTAGCAGAACTAAATCTGATCTCTTTGGCTGCAACAAATTATTATAAAACTTCTAAGGCTAAACAATTCAATTCAAAGACCCCTCATTTCATTCGTGAATTAAACCTAACAGCAAAACAACCAAAAACATTCTTCCCCTAAAATATAAAAATACTCTTAATTGTCCAATTTTAACAACTCTTAATAAAGGAAACAAAAGTGCAATCTCCACATCAAACACTAAAAAAATTACAGCAAGCATAAAAAAACGCAAAGAAAATGGAATACGAGCAGTTTTTATAGGCTCAAAACCACATTCATAAGAAGAGTTTTTAGAAAATTCAATAATTCTACTCTTCCTAGTTATCCTAGCAATAATACCCATTCCCAATGAAATAGCAGAAACCATAACTCCAACAAAAATACACACTAACATTTACTTTAAAACAAAAATAATCAAAAAAGAATTAAAATAAACACCCCGTATATAAAAATAAATGTGAAAAGTTGGTTTTGTCATTTATAAAGTATAGAAGAAAACCTCTCAATCAAAATAAAAGAGCCAGTCCCCCCAATAATCTCAACTCACCCCTGATCCAAGGATTTATGAAAAAACTGAGAACTTATCAGTATTCCGTCAACTCAAGGATAAGACGACAAGTGCCTCAAAAATCACATATTTGAATAATAAGATAAAAAAAAATTAAATATCCTATATCCAGAACTTTTCATTTTATTGTACAAGGACAAGACATAAATAGTAAAAAACCTTATAGTAGCCCCAAACAATAAAGCTAAAATTACAAAACTTCTATCAAGAAAAACCTCATCATCAAATTCAACAATTATTCTTTGTAAAAATTGACTTCCAACAACGGCCCCTCCCACCATCATAAGTATAGGACCCCACATACTTAAACTCTCATCGTTTATTCTATGAAACGAACCACCATTATTTTCTACAGTTAAAATCATAAAAGATAGTCGCAGCGAATAAAAAACGGTAGATATTGTGCCTAAAAATACCATAAATAAAGTAAAATACCCAATAGAGCCAGTAATATACCCCTCCAAAATTAAATCTTTAGAGAAAAATCCATTAAAAAAAGGAACCCCGCATAAAGCCAAATTAGAAATATTAAAAAGCACTACAGTCATAGGCATTATCTTTCATACATTTCCAAACATTCGAGCATCCTGACTTCCCATATTATTATGAATTATAACCCCAGCACATAAAAATAACAAAGCCTTAAACAATGCATGAGAAAACAAATGAAATAAAGCCAATCACGGTATTAAAATTCCTAGTCTTAGTATTATTATTCCAAGCTGACTCAAAGTAGAAAGAGCAATTACTTTTTTTAAATCTGTTTCAAAAATAGCACCAACCCCAGCCAAAACAAGAGTACAACAAGATAGAAAAATAACTAATGATTGACAACCTTCATTGCCCTCCAACAACCCACTAAATCGAAATATTAAAAATACCCCAGCCGTCACCAAAGTAGAAGAATGAACAAGAGAAGAAACTGGAGTAGGAGCAGCTATTGCAGCCGGCAGTCACCTACAAAAAGGGAACTGAGCACTTTTAGTAATACTCCCTAAAAAAACTAACAAAACTACAATTCATGTAATTTCGGAATCAAAAACACTTCATATTCCTCAATGACCTTGTACTCCTAATAAAGCAATAGATATAATTAATAAACAATCACCAATGCGATTAGTTAAAACAGTAATTATTCCTGAAGAAGCAGACTTTTTATTCTGATAATAAATTACCAAAATAAACGAAGTAATTCCTAAACCGTCTCATCCAATTATTACACCTAACAATCTAGGAACCAAAATAAAAAAACTTATACAAACAACAAACAAAACCACTATCCAAATAAAACGCCTCAAATATAAATCCTCCCTTATATAAGCTCTAGAATAAACAACCACCATTGTTCTAATTAATCATACAATAGAAGAAAAAGAAACTCTCACTATATCCAGTAACAATGGAAAAGTAAAATAAGCCGACCCCAAAGAAAAAATCTCTCATTCTAACATAACGCTCTTTCCCGAAATCATTACTATAAAAAAAACAAAAACAAAAAACCCACAAATAACTACTATAAATAAAGAAGCTATAATAGCTCTATCATAATTTCATTTTAAAGTTACCTCTTATTTAGTAATAAGAAATTATCTTTAGCCCCACATACTAACGTTTTATTTAAACTAACCAAACCTTCAGAGTCTGGATAATAACCCCCATTCTAAGTTTTGAAAACTTAAAGTTTTGTTTAACTTAAAACCCTATTGGTTCAAGGAGATAACCCCATCTTAGCTGCTTCAAAACCATATTCTTATTAAAATATTAAACCAGAGAAAAATTAAAACATATAATAAATTAAGCCTGACAAACTTACGTAATTTTTTTACTATATTCTCCTGCGTAGAAATTAAATTCTCCGCCTTTAATTTACAAAATTAATATTCTATTTAAACTAACACAGACTTCTAAAACAGTCACTCTACTCAAAAAATAAAAACTAAAAACACTAAACCCCTAGGCAAAAAATTTTTTCAAGTCAAAGACATCAATAAATCATAACGAAATCGAGGAAGAGTAGCACGAGACCAGATAAACAAAAAAGCAAAAAAAAACAATTTAAAATTTAAAATCAAAGGAGACCTCACCCCAAAAAAATAAAAGGACCCAAACCAAATTATTCTAATCATAACCCTTATAAACAAAATATTAGCGTACTCAGCCATAAAAATTAAAGCAAACGGCGGACCTCTATATTCAACATTAAAACCAGAAACCAACTCAGATTCCCCCTCAGCAAAATCAAATGGAGCACGATTAGTTTCTGCTATAACTCTAGCAATAAATATTAAAGCTATAAAAGGCATAACTTTTCAGTACCTAAATCCTTCCGCTACAAATCTATCAAACATAAAAGATCCCACCAAAAAAAAACATAGCAATATAATAATTCTTATTCTTACTTCATAAGAAATAATTTGAGCAACACCTCGTATAGACCCAAGTAAAGCATACTTAGAATTAGAAGTCCACCCAGCTATTATTAACCCATAAACATTCAAAGAAGAAATACATAAAAAAAGCAAAAATCTAAACTCAATATAATTCAACACATTAGAATAAGGATTAACAATCCATATTATTAAAGCAACAGCCAATAAAAATAAGGGAGCCACCAAAAATCATCCCTTATTAGAAAAACTCGGAAAAACTATTTCCTTAAAAAACAATTTAACCGCGTCAGCTATGGGTTGCAAAAGACCCATAACACCTACTTTATTTGGGCCCTTTCGTACTTGAAAATAAGAAAGCCCCTTACGTTCTAACAAAGTAAAAAAAGCAACAGCAATCAAAACAAAAATAAAACTCCATAAACAAGACATCAAACTTAAAATTATTACTACTAACTCCACAATTTTACAAACAACTCACAAAAATTAGTTTTATTATTCTAAGAACACCTTCAGGTACCCTTACCTTGTTACGACTTATCCCAATTTCAAATATTTATGGGAGCGACGGGCGGTTTGTACGCACCTTATTACTATTTCAGCATTTATGATATTCTTACTGTTAAGTCCACCCTCAAAAAAGAATTTCAACTTTTTATTAGAATTAATTTATACTGTAGCCCATATAAACCCTCCTTATCAACTGCACGTTTACCTGAAGTTCTTATTTTACAAAACAAATAACCAAGACATTTTCTTTTATTAAAAACATATGCTGTCAACGACGGTATGCAAGCCAATTATCTATTCTAAGGAGGTGATGTCTCCGCGGACCATCAAATTAATATACAGACTCCCCTAACATGATTTAAAGCGCCGCCAAATTCTTTGAATTTTTAACCCGAAAAATAATAAAAAAATCATTTAATAGGCAATTAATCCCCCGGTTAAAATTTTACATCTTTAATAATGGGGTATCTAATCCCAGTCTCTCAAAAAAGATTTCCAAGCTCATCTACCAAGACATTATGATTTTAAAATATAATTATATTAAACCACCTTATTAAATCTCAAATTATCTTTCTATATAGAATAACCTAATTTCAACTTCCGTAAAAATTGATTCTAACCGTAGGTATAACCGCTGATGCTGGCACCTACTTATCCGGTTAAATTATCATTATAGACTAAAACTTTCTCTCAAAATTTATTTAATCTTCCGCACTGAAAATGTGAATCTCTTTATATGTGATAAAAACTTTAATATTAAACTTTTACAATTTCAAAATTATTAAAACCCAAAACTTCAAAGATTACACTCACTAAACAAACTTTTTTACCATGTGTCTTTCCATAACAAAACCAATTTTATTAAACCAGAATTAAATTCTAAAACAAACTAATTAATTTAAAACAAAAATAAAATTATTTTCAAAATATTTTTATTTACTATTAAACCTCCAACAAAATACTTTCTAACCCTATAATCATTCCCCGACCAGAAAGATCGTCCACCCATTTTAAACGAAACCCCATAATTTCATCACATTACCACAATCAAAAAAAACATTATAGCTCACAACATCACATAAATCAACAATCACTGAAAAGGCCCTAACTGCGGCATATAAAATTAGAAATAAACCCCTATTATTAAAATCAAGGGCACTATTAAATAAGCTGGCAACCAGTGTAAAATCGCTACTAAAAAACAAAGATAGCCAGAACTCCTTCTGAAATTTAAGTATTCAGAAAATTGCCCATGTTGACTAGAAATAAACAAATACAAACAAAAAACACACACAATAAACGGAATAAAAAACAAAACAATTATTATTATCCCACTAAAATATACTATAGTAGAAATTAACAAAACCTCACTAATTCACCTCATTGACGGAGGAGAAGATATATTTACAGTTAACAACATAAATAACCTCAGCCTAATATACGGCATCCTAACAAGACCCCCTTTCAAAAAAATTATTCTACGGCTTCCTAAACTCTCATAATAAAAATTTGCCAAGGCAAATAACCCAGAAGAACAAAGACCGTGAGAAACCATTATTAATAAAGCAAATTCTAGCCCCCACAACCTACTCCTTAAACAACCCCCTAAAACTAATCCCATGTGACCAATAGAAGAATAGGCAATTATAGATTTTACATCACTCTGACGAAAACACATAACCCCAGTAACACAAGACCCTCAAATCCCTAAAACCAAAACTAACTCCATTAGAGACTCCAGATTAACCAAAAAAAATATCCTCACCCGCAAAATTCCAAACCCTCCCAATTTTAATAAAATTCCAGCCAAAATTATAGAACCAAACACAGGAGCCTCTACATGGGCTTTAGGAAGCCACAGATGAAAAATAAAAACAGGGAGTTTAACCAAAAACACTAAAATTAAAATAATACTTCTAAAACCCCCAAATCATCACAGATCATAAGAAGACCCGACTAAAAATCTTATAGTAAATTCCTCCTTATAACAACACAATAACACAACCATCAACGGTAACGAAGCCCCAACAGTATAAAGTAATATATATATCACAGCCTGAAAACGCTCTGGTTGGTAACCTCACCCCAAAATCATATATCTTATCGGAATTAAAACAAACTCAAAAAAAATATAAAAAAAAGTCAAAGAGACCCTAAAAAAAACAACTATCAAACTCAATATTATTGTCATAATTAAAACCATAAAAACTCGTAACCTATTAACCCCAGAAGAAACTATTATATTTAGCCCAGCCAAGACTCTTATAGAAATAATTCAAATACTTAATATTACTAATAACCTTCTCATAGAATCTTTTATAATAAAAGAATTAATACAAATCAAGCCCTGACTAGAAAAAAATGTAAAAAAAAAAAAAAAAAAAACAATTCCTATAGCCCATATCCTGACTATAAATAACCTTTTATTGGCCTTTTTATAAAGGTAGGACCCAATTGCCCAAATAATAAAAAACAGCATTATCCCAACATATATAAAACAAACCAACTGCGCTTCTTGTTTAAAACGAAATTATCCTATAAATAAAAAAAATTATTAGTGGAAATCCCCTAACTAAAATTGTACCAAATAAAATATTATTAACTAGGCTTCGCGAAGAGTGACTACCAAAAAATACTATACTCCCAGAAGATCTCCATAAAAAAACAGCATTTAAATAAAAATACATTCTAACTACTGCACCTAAGAGGTACACTCAAGTACTTACCAAAAACTTGTTAAAAGAAAACACAACAATAACTTTTCCAAAAAACATTACAAATGGAGGAAGGCCACTTATTCTTAAAAACCCAATTCTTAGGAGATAAAAAACGGATCTTCTCTCTGCGGCTAAACATTTTGTGATTTGGTTGTGGTTGAACAACCTAATTATAGACAAAACAAAAAATACGATAGCACAAGTAAAAAAATATCTAATAAAATAAACAAAAGCCCCCCCAACACTAACAACTAAACCCCCCAACATCCAACCTCTATGCCCAATGGAAGAATAAGCCAATAACGCACGTAATTGAGATTGGTTGAAACCCCCAACACCACCTACTACTCTCCTTAAACAACCGATTACAATTATAACAGATTCTATCTCAAGAATCCTTATAGTGAGAAACAAAGGGCCTAGTTTTTGAAAAGTTCTTAATAAAAAACAGCAAAATCAAGAAACTCTATTTATAACCCTGGGAACTCAAAAATAAAACGGAACAACCCCCAATTTAATAAACAACCCAGATAACAAAAATATGCTACCAAACATTTCACTGCCAAACAAAAAATTGTTTATCACTAATCCGACTATTAAAACTCTTGATCCTAAAGCCTGAATAAAATAATACTTAATAGTAGCCTCGATTTCCCTACTTTGACGACGTCCTATAATAATTGGTAAAATCCCAAAGAGGTTAATTTCCATACCGAGTCAAATCCCTAATCAGTGAACTCTAGAAACCCTAAACACAATCCCAAGAATTATAACTAAAAAAAAACAAAATAAAGAAGGAGAAATTAAAATATTAATATACCAAACTTATTTTCAATAAAATAAGGAAGGGGGACAGAATTAAACTACCCAATAAAAGATTTAGAAGATCCTTATTAACTCTATACCTTCCAAAAATTTAAACTGAATATTCATCAATGTAAACTAACAGTAAAAAGCAAAATAAATAAGCCTGAATAATTGCCACCCCAATTTCAAGAATAACCACCAAAACAACCACACCTAATACCAATAAAGAAGACCTAATAGCTCCGCTTATTAGCAGCCTCCCCAAAATTCTTCCGCTGAGACCTAAAATAACCTGACCCACCATTATATTAACAGTCAGCCGTATTCCCAAAAATAGTGGACGGGCCAAATTCCTAACAATCTCAACCCATACTATCAAAATAGCCAATAACCCGGTAACACCGTATGGTAACAACCCAGAAACTACTAAACTTCAATTTCATCTAATACTAGAAACAATAACAGAAAATCAAAAAGGAATAGCTAAACCATACGTCACTACGAAATGCCTAGTTCATCTAAATCTAAACGGAATTAAACCATTAATATTACTTCTTAACAAAAACAAAAACAAAGCCGGAATTAAAAGCTCCACGCCACTTAAAAACCTTTTTATAGAAATTATATCAAGATTTAATAAAAAAAAATAGTACCGACTTACAAAAAAATACCTTAATCTCATTACCATAAGTCCCGGACACAACAATACTAAAAAATTAAAAAAAGAACCTCACATACAAAAATTTACATCATCAAACCTAGAAAACAAATCAGTTATCATTTTCTCTTTATCTGCAATTCACAGAATCTAAAACTCCCAAAGCTTTAATTTTAATTAAAATATAAAAAGTCCGTTTCTAATCTCATTAAATAAAAATTAACACTATAACTAACTATCTTGACCTAAATCAAACCACAACCCAGTCTCATTAACAGTTTTCAAAAATCAATCCAAAAATACGTAATACGGTGTAAATTCGATTACAATTGGCATAAAAGAATGATTAGGGCCACAAAGCTCTGAACATTGTCCATAAAAGACTCCGGACCGAGACCCTAAAAAATTTAGTAAATTAACACGCCCAGGAACTGCGTCAACTTTTACCCCAAGACCAGACACTGTCCAACAATGTAGTACATCAGCCGATGTGACCCCCAAATTAACAACTATATTAACCGGTAAAACAAGACGATGGTCTACCTCTAAAACACGATAATCGCCTTCTTTTAACTCTTCTTCTGGGGTTATATAAGAATCAAAAGTATACTCCTCTCTCAAAAAAATTGGGGCAGATAAAGATACAGTATCACCACCATCAGAATCTCCCATAAAACGAGAATACCTATAACTGTAATTTCAGTATCATTGATGAGCCAAAACCTTAACCCATAGTAAAGGAGTTGGGGACTCATCCATTTGATACAAATTATAAAAAGAAGGAACACCTAAAAACAACAAACAAACCCCAGGAGCCATAGTCCAAAAAACTTCTAATTGCTGACTCTCTTTAATATCGCGAAAAATCCCACCTATTTCTAAGCCGCCCAAAATAAAATTAAACACCACAATACACACAATAATTACCAAAAACATTCCAGCATCGTGAAAATCAATCAACTTAGCTATAACTGGAGAAACAGGATCAACAAACATAAACTGACCGGTATTACAAATCAGGAAAAAGCCTTAGGCCATAATTGGGGCATGAACCCATTAGTTTAATATTAACTTATCTTCCTTTAAAGCTTTGATAATATCAGCCTAAAAATAAAATCATCCCCACATTTTCGAGCTCTAGCAACTAACAAAGACAAACCACAAGCAGCATCACAAGCTATTACTCTGATGTAAACCAAAACCAAATATAACTCCATCCCAGGAGCTAGAGAAAAAACAAACAAAATAAATAACCCAAGAGCAACCAACTCCAACAATAATAACACTATTAAAAAATGCTTTTTTTGTAATCAAAATGAAACCGCAGCCATCCTGATAATTAAAACTCTAAATAAAACTACCATTATGAACAAAGAATTTAAAATCCATAAACAAATCTACAGTCTGTCGCCTTCGGTTCAGCCATTCGTCCCAGGAAGTTATCCAACTGTTCCAAAGTTAAAAGCTTTGTGCCTAAATCCTCAGCCACCCTAAACAGAACCAATAAATATTTTTATTCCTAATTAGTTAACAGCTAACTGCTCTAAATATAAGCTATAATTCTATATCGAGAAGAAGTGTTCTTCTATCTTTAAAGCTTAAATTTAATGCATCGGTATTCTGCCATCTCAATTTTACCTTTACTCGCTATCTGGAGACCTTAGGTTTGGAAAACCCAAATACTTTTTATACTACAAAAATAAAACAAAAATTTATTCAAAATACAAAACCATATTTCAAAGTAACTGAACAGCAGGAAGAGTAAAAATAAAAGAAAAATATAAAAAAGAGATATAAACACCAGTTTCTTGAAAAGGAAATTCAACCGGACAAGAACCGATTCATCTTAAAAGTAAAAATCTCCTACAAAACCCTCAAAACAAGTTTTGGCTAAGCAAATTATATCTTATTGTTATCATACTTCTCTGATGGATAAAAGGAAACAACATTAAAATCAAAATAGAAAACACTAAAGCTAAAACACCACCAACCTTATTAGGAACAGAGCGTAAAATAGTATAAGCAAACAAAAAATACCACTCTGGTTGAATATGAATCGGAGTCTTTATCGGGTTTGCAGGAATATAGTTTTGCGGGTCCAACAAAGCAAACGGATATCAAAATGTTAAAATAGCTAAACATAAAAAAAGCACCACAAAACCCACCGAGTCTTTTACAGTAGAATACAAATGAAAGGTTACTCTTCTTTGATGAATAAACACACCAGTAGGATTATTAGACCCTTCCTCATGTAAAAATACCAAATGAACAACAACCAGCACAATAATAATAAACGGTAATAAAAAATGAAGAATAAAAAAACGATTTAACGTAGCATTACCAACAGCATAACCACCCCAAATTAACTTAACAATATCATCTCCGACATAAGGAACAGCTGTTACTATATTAGTAATAACAGTAGCCCCTCAATAAGATATTTGCCCTCACGGTAATACATAACCTAAAAAAGCAGTCAACATACTTAAAAAAAAAATTAAAACACCAACGGTTCAAACACGTTTAAATAAATATGAACCATAATAAAGACCGCGACCAATGTGTATATAAATACAAAAAAAAAATAAAGATCCCCCATTAGCATGAACACCACGAAACAACCAACCGTAGTTTACATCACGCATAATATGAGCTACAGAAGAAAAAGCTATATCAACATGAGGTGTATAGTGAATAGCCAACAACAACCCAGTAATAATTTGAACAACAAGACACAATCCAATTAAAGAACCAAAATTTCACCACACTGAAATATTGGCAGGCACAATCATATCATAAATTATACCCCTAGCACTTTTTATAAATACATTTATCTTGCGAGCTGGTCTATTATACCTAAAAAATATTCTTATAATAAAGTAAAAGCTACTAAAGCTACATTACGAGCCGAAATCGCATACAATTTATTTTTGTTATTTACCTACTTTATTTTAAAAAATCGAAACGGCGAACCACGAAACAACCTAATTTTCACCACAACCACTAAACACAGCAATAAAAATACTCCTAGCCCGATTAAACTAAAAACACCACCAGCCCTTCTTATACTCACACCATTAAAATAACAATCGTAATCAATAGTAAAACCTACAGACTCTTCTAAGTCCCTTCTATAAAATATCACAAACAATATAAACACAAACAACAAAGAAAAAAAATAAAATTTTCAACTAAAAAGCTCCATATTTGGATTATAAGCCAATACAACGGCATAAGAAAACATAACTAATAAAGCCCCAACATAAATAATAAACAAAATATAGCCATACCAACTTCTAACAAAATAAGAAATAGCAATACTAAAAACAACAGCCAATACTAAAATTACAGCCCCCAACCTCAAAGGTTGACCTAACAAAGGAATAAACCTGGCCATAAATATTATAACTCTAATAAAAATTCTAACCATAAACATATTATCAATTTTAGATTCTTAAACCTATTCACCGATTACCATATATTCTTATACCGGGAATCCAACTTCCATAATCTATTACATCAAAATAGCCCGTATATTCAGGCACAGTATATTACCAACAAACAAATTATTATCAATTAATATCTAAAACTTAGGAGTATAAAGTCCTCTCGTACAAGTATACTCAATTTAATATAAAAGATAGAAACCAACCTAGCTCACGCCGGTCTAAACTCAGATCACGTAGGGTTTTAAAAGTCGAACAGACCTACCTTCTTAAGCTTCTACAACCTAAAGGATACCCTGGTCCAACATCGAGGTCGCAAACCTTATTTTCAATAAGAGCTCTCAAATAAAATTACGCTGTTACCCCTATGGTAACTATAATCTACTAATCAAAATTTTTTGGATCTAAATCCTATCAGAATTATTTTTATAAGTAGAGAAAATTTTTATTTTCTCTGGTTGCCCCAACCAAAAATAGCTAATTATTTCATAATCTTAACCATTAAAAGCTCAATAGGGTCATCTCGTCTTTTTATAATATCCAAACCTTTTCATTTGAAAGTCAAATTTATTTTATAAGTCTGAGACAGAAAAATTCTCGTCAAACCATTCAACACATCTCTAATTAAGAGATAAGAGATTATGCTACTTTAACACAACCGCAGCCATTTAGTATTAACATACCATAGAGCAGGCCCAACCTCCTATTTAAACTACATTACAAGAAGCGATGTTTTTAATAAACAAGCGAAATTTATATTTGCCGAATTCCTTAGACTTACATACAATAAAATTTATTTTTAAAAATCTATAAACAAGAACTTCTAAAGCTAATAAAAATCGTTATAACCCATTACTAAAATTTAAACTACTAATTTCATACTAATCGCTAATAAAACTAACTCTTTACTATAAAAAGATAGATAAAAACATAAGTAAAATTTTTGTATAAAAATTTAAATATTACTTCCTATAAAAAAATAGCCAACTTTAAACCTATTTAATTTTAATTCAATCAAATCTTCTGTTTTACAACAATAGTAGAACTTAACTTCTACTACCCCGCAATTATAAAATCATAATTCCTATAACCACAATATAATGCTATACTTAAATATAATTCTCTTTTAACCAGCTATCAAGTTTCTCGGTTAACATTTCATTACCACTAAAAATTTATAAATATATTTAAAACTATATTATAGTAAATTTAGTTACTCTAAACTCTTCTAGACCCAATATTACAACAATCTTTATATGAACCATGATGCAAAAGGTACGGAATCAATCCTGCTTTAATAATCCTTTGTGATTCCTTTACAGTACTACTAAACAAAACTTTATTTTCATTAACATTACTACAATAAAAATATTTGAATTTATTATAAAATCATATCCACAACAATAAAAGTTAAGTAGTTAATTATCAAAAATTAATCTTTTCAGTGTAAATGAAATATAATAAATATACTAATTACTCTATTAGAGGAAACTTAGTTTCATAACTACAACCTAAATGCAGCACATACTTCTGACACTCTAACACATTAAACTTTTAATATAAAATATATTCCCGTAGACTGAAAATCTATAGTGCTAAAACATACACCATAAAAGATAAAGAACTACGAAGGAATCGAACCTTCTGCCCATACTTTCAAAGTACTTCATCCAACCATAAACCATAATTCACAAAAAGGGAGAACAATAAAATCCCACTAAAAAATCCAAAATTTTCCGTGCATAGCATTTAACACTACCTTTTTATACTTATCCGCAGTATTATAAACTACTTCACATTTTTCTCTTTCTTGTTACGCTCCTCTCCCTTTTCTTTTTACTTACTCTCTCTCTCTGGGGGGGGGGCCCTACCTAGGGGGGGGGCCCCCACTTTGGGCCCCHCCCYGGGGGGGGGGCCCCCMMTTTCCCCCCCCCCCCTACCCCCCCCCCCCGGAATATCTTACTCGGACATAGTGTTTATGTATAACTTACACACTATCCGAGTAAAATTTCCGGAGGGGGGGGAGTACATTCAGTACCATAAATTTGACTAATTAGTCATATTTTTATAAATGTTCTTAAAACAAAGTATTCTTTAACATATTATCCTACTTTTACATAGAATCAGCCGCCACCACAAAGTTTTAGTACTTAAGAATTGACTTATAAAAATGTTTAGATTCTTATTACTAGAAATCTAATTATTTAGCAAAAAATAAATTTTTTTTGCACCTGTTTATTAGGTTTGGTTTAGGGGAAAAAATCACCTTAAATTTTCATATTTTTTTAAGGCTTAAAGCCGAATTTCCTCATTACCCAAAAATTAAAACCCTCGACTAGGTTTTTTCATATTAAGCCTCCTAATTTAGACTATTATTACTATAAATCTAATTATTTAGCAAAAAATAAATTTTTTTTGCACCTGTTTATTAGGTTTGGTTTAGGGGAAAAAATCACCTTAAATTTTCATATTTTTTTAAGACTTAAAGCCGAATTTCCTCATTACCCAAAAATTAAAACCCTCGACTAGGTTTTTTCATATTAAGCCTCCTAATTTAGACTATTATTACTAACGGTCTGATTGCCCATAGCAGCACAAAAATTCACATTTACTTCGTGACTGCAAATCACATATACTTAATTATATTATAATGCCCTACACTTTTATCAATATTTCTCTATCACTAAATCATTCAATAGGTAAAAAATCGCTATTTACGAGCGAAGTAAAACCAAACCATTTTGAACACGTCCATGTTGTCTAACTGGAAACGAATCCTCCAACCACTCAACTCTGCTTCCCAAATAATTAGAACTAATAATACCACGCTTAGAAACAATAGCTTCCCAAACAATAAACAAAAAAAAAGCAATAGAAACTACGGACAGTGCCGAACCAAACCTAGACACCACATTCCAAGACACCTGGCTATCTATATAATCAGAATACCGGCGTGGTATACCACCCAAACCAAGAAAATGCTGTGGAAAGAATGTCAAATTAACTCCAAGAAACATTCCAAAAAAATGAGATTTTCTTCACTTCAAATTTATTCCAACTCCGCTAAACAAAGGAAATCAGTAATTAAACCCTCTAAATAAAGCAAAAACAGCCCCCATTCTTAAAACATAATGAAAATGAGCCACAGTATAATAAGTATCGTGAAGAAGAATGTCAAGAGAAGCTCTTGACAAAATAATACCAGTTAAACCCCCTACAGTAAACAAAAAAACAAAACCTAAAGCCCACAACATAGCAGGACTAAATTCCACCTTACCGCCATACATAGTACTAATTCAACTAAATACCTTAATTCCTGTCGGAATAGCAATAACTATTGTAACCCCAGAAAAATAGGCTCGCGTATCGACATTTATTCCAACAGTAAACATATGATGTCCCCACACAATAAAACCTAATACTCCAATAGTAACTATTGAATAAATCATAGGAACAGGCCCGTAACTTCTACGCTTACCTCTAAAACTAGCAATTACATGAGAAATTATTCCGAATCCTGGCAAAATTAAAATATAAACCTCGGGATGACCAAAAAATCAAAATAAATGCTGAAACAAAATAGGATCCCCGCCACCAGTTGGATCATAAAAACAAGTACTCAAATGACGATCCGTAATCAACATAGTAACAGCACCGCCCAACACAGGCATAGCCCCAATAAGCAAAAAAGCTGTTACATAAACAGACCAAGTAAACAAAGTCAGAGTCTGTCAAGACGCTCCCATTTTTTTAAAATTAATAATAGTAGTAGTAAAATTCAAAGCCCCTACCAAAGAAGAAGCCCCAGCCAAATGTAAAGAAAATAGTGTGTAATCTACAGAAGGGCCTCTATGAAATATTCTAGATGCCAACGGAGGATACAAAGTCCACCCAGTTCCAGTACCTCCTTCAATCCAAGAAGACACTACCATCATAACCATAGAAGCCGGTAACAACCATAAACTTATATTATTAAGCCGCGGAAACCTTATATCAGGGCCAGCAAGCATTAAAGGAACCAAATAATTACCAAACCCCCCAATCATCAAAGGTATTACTATAAAAAAAATTATAACAAAAGCATGTATAGTAACTACTCTGTTATACAACTGATCGTCCCCCAAAAAAGTTCCAGGTTGACTTAACTCCAATCGAATAATTGTCCTAAGAGACGTTCCTATCAAAGAAGACCACATTCCAATAACAATGTATATTATTCCAATGTCTTTATGATTAGTAGAAAACATCCATCGACTAACAGTATATTTAAAACCACGTAATAT